TAATATTTTTAAGAGTTTAATTATTATAAATTTATTTTAAATATTTTAATATTAGATTAATAATTATTAATAAGAATTTGGGCAGAAATTTTATTAATAAAAATTTAATTATATAATAAATTTATTGAATTAAATTTATATTAAAAATATTTTTAATTAAAATTTTTAAATTATATAAATTTAAATAATAATTAAATAATTTTATATAAAAATTAATAATTAAATATTTGGGCAGAAATATTTAATGATTTAATTATTAAAAATTTTATAATTTTTAATAAATTTTGATTATTTCAAATATTTTGTAATTAAATTTCTTTTAGATAATTAAAAGTTATCAACCTTGGGAGGAAATTTGTATATTTTGGATTTTATAGATTGTATTTAATATAATTTTAAATTTTAGTTTTATTTATATAATTTAATAAATAAAGTTTAATTCTAACTTAAAAATTTATTTAATTTTTTGTTTATATGTAAATTTTTGTGTGAAAAATAATTAGATTTTAATAATTTTTTTAAATAAATTTATTCACAGTATTTAATTTTAATAATTTAAGAAATTAAGAATTAGAAATTAATTTTAATATTAACAAATTTTGTGCCAGCAGTTGCGGTTATACAAAAGATATAAATGAATTTTATTAGTAAATAATTATATGAATTATTAAAGTAAATTAATATTATATTTATTAGGTGAAATTTTAAATATAAATTTAGTTTATATTAAAGTTTTTATTATTATGAAATTTATTTTTAAACTAGGATTAGATACCCTATTATTTTAAATGTAAAATATTTTACTAAAGTATTATTAGTTATGTTCTTGAAATTTAAAGATTTTGGCGGTATTTTAGTCTATTTAGAGGAACCTGTTCTGTAATTGATAGTCCACGATTAATTTTACTTATTTTATAAATTTGTATACCGTCGTTATAAGAAAATTTTATTAGAATATAAATTTTTAATAATTTAAATTAAAATATATATCAGATCAAGGTGCAGTATATATTTAAGAAGAAATGGGTTACAATAAATATATTTATGATGGATAGAAATTTGAATAAATTTTTTGAAATAGGATTTAATTGTAATAAAATTAAATTAAATTTTGTGATTTTAGCTCTAAGATATGTACATATCGCCCGTCACTCTTATTATAAGATAAGATAAGTCGTAACATAGTAGATGTACTGGAAAGTGTATCTAGAATGACAAATTAAAGCTTATTAAGTAAAGTATTTTATTTACATTAAAAAGATGTCGTGCAAATCGATTTAATTTGAAATTAAAAATTTATTATAATATTTATATTTTATAATTATTAATAAAAATAATTTTATATATTAAAGTTTAAGTATATTTTATAGAAAAAATTTTATTTATAATAGAGAAATAGTATTGAGAAAGAAAATTGAAATAAAAGTATAATTATTAAAAAGTAAAATTTATTTTTTGTACCTTGTGTATCAGGGTTTATTAAATAAAAATTAAATATATTAATTTTCTCGATTTTAAGAGAGCTAATAAATTATTTTTTTTATTGTTAAAAAAATATTTATAATAATTTATTGGTAATGAAATGTTATTCGTTCTTAAAAATATCTAGTTTATTTAGAAATGAATTTAATTCAAATATTTTAATTTTAATAATTTAATTAGTTAAATTATTAAATTTTAATATTAATAATTAAAGGGATTAGCTTTTAATTAAAAATTTATAAATTATGAAATTATTTTAAAAAATGTAAGTTTAGAAATAGCTATCATTAATAATTTGTTATAATTAATTTATTTTAAGAAATTATTTTATATAATTTTAAGTTTTTTATAAATAAATAATTTTTAATATTTAAGAATTAGTTATAATGATGGAATTAGTATATAATTTATATATTTAAATAATATTTATAGTAAAGTTTATTTAAAGGAATTCGGCAAATATTTTACTCGCCTGTTTAACAAAAACATGTCTTTTTGGAATATATATAAAGTCTAACCTGCCCAATGAATAATTTTAAATGGCTGCAGTAATTTGACTGTACAAAGGTAGCATAATCATTAGTTTTTTAATTAAAAGCTTGTATGAAAGGTTGGACGAGGTAAAATCTGTCTCTATTTAATTTATTATAGAATTTAATTTTTAAGTTAAAAAGCTTAAATTTTTATAAAAGACGAGAAGACCCTATAGAGCTTTATATTTTATAAAATATATTTAATTAAGATTAATTTAATTTTTATTTTAAAATTTATTTTATTGGGGTAATAGAAAGATTAAAAAAATTCTTTTTGATTATATACATTAATTTATGATTTTATGATCCATTTATTATGATTGAAAGATTAAGTTACCTTAGGGATAACAGCGTAATTTTTTTAGAGAGTTCATATCGATAAAAAAGTTTGCGACCTCGATGTTGGATTAAAGATTAGTTTAGGTGTAGAAGTTTAAATTTTTGGTCTGTTCGACCATTAAATCTTTACATGATCTGAGTTCAGACCGGTGTAAGCCAGGTCGGTTTCTATCTTTATTAAATTAAAATATTTTAGTACGAAAGGACCAAATATTTAATATATTTATATTTATAATTTGAATATTAATATTATTTTGGCAGATTAGTGCAATGAATTTAGATTTCATATATGTAATTTTATTTACAGATAATACTTGTTTTATATAGATTTAATTTTTTTATTAGTTTGTATATTATTATTAATTATTTGTGTATTAGTAGGAGTTGCTTTTTTAACTTTATTAGAACGTAAGGTTTTAGGTTATATTCAGATTCGAAAAGGTCCTAATAAAGTTGGTTTTATAGGAATTCCTCAACCTTTTTGTGATGCTATTAAATTATTTTCTAAAGAACAAACTTATCCATTATTATCTAATTATATTATATATTATTATTCTCCTATTATAAGTTTATTTTTATCTTTAAGTTTATGAATAGTAATTCCTTATATAATAATTTTATTTTCTTTTAATTTAGGAATATTATTTTTTTTAGCTTGTACTAGTTTAGGGGTTTATACTGTAATAATTGCTGGTTGATCTTCTAATTCAAGATATTCATTATTAGGAGGTTTACGTGCTGTTGCACAAACTATTTCTTATGAGGTAAGTTTAGCTTTAATTTTAATATCTTTTATAGTTTTAATTGAAAGTTTTAGTTTAATAGAATTTTTATTTTATCAGAAATTTATTTGAATAATTTTTTTATCTTTACCTTTAGGTTTTGTATGATTTGTTTCTAGTTTAGCAGAAACAAATCGTACTCCTTTTGATTTTGCTGAAGGAGAATCAGAATTAGTATCTGGATTTAATGTAGAATATAGAAGAGGGGGATTTGCTTTAATTTTTTTATCTGAATATTCAAGAATTTTATTTATAAGAATATTATTTTGTGTAATATTTTTAGGTAGAAATTTAATATCTATTTTTTTTTATTTTAAGATAGTATTTATATCTTTTTGTTTTATTTGGGTTCGTGGAACTTTACCACGATATCGTTATGATAAATTAATATATTTGGCTTGAAAAAGATTTTTACCACTATCTTTAAATTATTTATTTTTATATATAGGATTAAAAATATTATATTTTTCTTTATTAATTTAGTGAATTATTTTTAGTATAAGTTAATAGAAAAATTAATTTCTTTATTATGTTTTCAAAACATATACTTATAACAAGTTCATTAACTAAAATATTAATTATATAATATATTATCTCATATTTTTATAATTAAAGGATTAATTATAAAATAAATGAAATATAATAATGTTAAAATTTGTCCTATTAAAATATATGGATCTTCAACAGGTCGTATTCCGATTCATGTAAGTAAAATTACAATAATTAAAAAAAATCAAAATATAATTTGATTGATAGGATAAAATTTTAATCTTTGAAAGTTTCTATAATTAGAAAAAGGTAAAATTATTAAAATTAAGATAGATATTAAAAGGGCAATAACTCCTCCTAATTTATTAGGGATTGATCGTAAAATAGCATAAGCAAATAAAAAATATCATTCTGGTTGAATGTGAATTGGAGTTACAAGAGGATTAGCAGGAGTAAAATTATCAGGATCTCCTAAATAATAAGGATTTAAAAGAGTTAAAGTTGTTAATAATATTATTATTAAAATAAATCCTATAATATCTTTAAAGGAAAAATAAGGATGAAAAGGAATTTTATCAATATTACTATTTAATCCTAATGGATTATTTGATCCAGTTTGATGTAGAAATAAAAGGTGAATTATTACTATTGCTGATACAATAAATGGTAAAATAAAATGAATAGTAAAAAATCGAGTTAAAGTAGCATTATCAACTGCAAATCCTCCTCAAACTCATTGAACTATTATTGTTCCTAAATAAGGGATTGCGGATAATAAATTAGTAATTACTGTAGCTCCTCAAAATGATATTTGTCCTCATGGTAATACATATCCTATAAAAGCTGTTCCTATAACTAATAATAAAATAATAACTCCTACTATTCATGTAGGAGTAAATTTATAGGATCCATAATATATACCTCGTCCAATATGAAGATAAATACAAATAAAAAAAAATGATGCTCCATTTGCATGAAGAGTTCGTAATAGTCAACCATAATTTACATCACGACAAATATGTCTAATTCTATTAAAAGCTATTTCGATATTTGCAGTATAATGTATGGCTAAAAATAATCCTGTTAGAATTTGAATAATTAAACAAATCCCAAGAAGTGAACCGAAATTTCATCATAATGAAATATTTGATGGAGTTGGAAGATCAATTAATGCATTATTAATAATTTTAAATAAAGGATGATTTGATCGTATAGGTTTATTCATTAAAATTTTTGTCGTAGTGGACCATATTTAATATTAGTAATTTTTACTACTGCAATTAATGTTAAAAATAAGTAATTTACTAATATTAAAGTAATTATATTATTGGGTTTATTATAAATTATATTTAATGTTAATAAATTTTCATTTTTTATTAATATAATTTTATTAATTAATTCTAATATATTAGAATTTTTAAATAAAGGAGTTAATATTATATAATCAATAAAAAAATATATTATTATTGTTATTAAAATTGAAATTATAATAAATAAAGAAATTTTAATAGAAAAATTAATTATTTCATTAGAAGCTATTCTTGTTATATAAATAAATAAAACTAATATTCCTCCAATTATAATTATAAATAAAATATAAGAAAATCAATATGAATAAGTAAATAAACCTCTTATTAATGAAATTAATAAAGTTTGAATTAATAAAATTAGTCCTATTGATAATGGGTGATTAATAAATAAAAATGTAATAGTTAAAATTAGTCTTAATAATATTAATAAATAATAAATACAGAAAATAGTTTAATAAAATATTAATTTTGGAGATTAATGATAAAAGAATACTTTTTTTTCTGAAGTTTTAAAAGATAAATTCTTATTTTTGATTTACAAGACCAATATTTTTTTTAAATTATTAAAACTTATTATTTATATTTTAAATTTTTTAGTTTATATTTTTATATTTTTTATTGGTTTAATAGTTTTTTCTTCTAAACGTAAACATTTATTATTAATATTATTAAGATTAGAATTTATTATTCTTTCTATTTATATATTAATATTTATTTATTTATCAATATTTAATTATGAATATTATTTTAGAATAATATTTTTAGTTTTTTGTGTTTGTGAAAGTGTATTAGGATTATCTATTTTAGTTTCTTTAATTCGGACTCATGGGAATGATTTTTTTTTTTCAATAAATATGTTATGTTAAAGTTTTTATTTATAATATTATTTATAATTCCTTTATGTTTTAATAAGAAAAGTTTTTGATTAAATCAATGTATATATTTTATGATAAGTTTTATATTTATAATAATAGGAAGATTTAATTATTTATGAATAAATATTAGTTATTTTTTTGGTTCTGATTTATTATCATTTGGTTTAATTTTATTAAGATTTTGGATTTGTTCTTTAATAATTATGGCAAGTGAATCAATTAATAAAAATAATTTTTTTATAAATTTTTTTTTGTTTTTATTATTAATATTATTAATATTTTTATATTGTACTTTTAGATCAATAAATTTATTTTTATTTTATTTTTTTTTTGAATGTAGTTTAATTCCAACATTAATTTTAATTATAGGATGAGGTTATCAACCTGAGCGTTTACAGGCTGGTATTTATTTATTATTTTATACTTTATTTGCATCATTGCCAATAATAATTGGGATTTTTTATTATTATAATTATTATATAAGATTAGATTTTTTTTTTTTTAATAATTTATATTATTTTAATATATATATATATATTTGTATAATTTTTGCATTTTTAGTTAAAATACCTATATATATAGTTCATTTATGATTACCTAAAGCTCATGTTGAAGCTCCTGTTTCAGGATCTATAATTTTAGCTGGTATTATATTAAAATTAGGAGGATATGGTTTATTGCGAATTTTAAGAATATTTGTTGTAATTGGTATATCTATATCATTTTTATTTATTAGAATTAGATTAATTGGAGGAATATTAGTAAGATTAATTTGTTTACGACAAACTGATTTAAAATTATTAATTGCTTATTCATCTGTTAGTCATATAGGATTAGTATTAGGTGGTATTATAACTTTTAATTCTTGGGGTTATTGTGGTTCTTATATAATAATAATTGCTCATGGTTTATGTTCATCAGGATTATTTTGTTTAGCAAATATTTCTTATGAACGAATAAATAGTCGAAGAATATTTATAAATAAGGGTTTATTAAATTTAATACCAAGAATAACATTATGATGATTTTTATTAAGTTCTTGTAATATAGCTGCTCCACCTTCAATAAATTTAATAGGAGAAATTAGATTATTAAATAGAATAATTTCTTGATCTTGAATTTCTATTTTTATTTTAATATTTTTATCTTTTTTTAGTGCTGTTTATACTTTATATTTATATAGTTTTAGTCAACATGGTAAAATTTATTCTGGAAAATTTTCTTGTTATTCTGGATATATTCGTGAATATTTATTATTATTTTTACATTGATTTCCTTTAAATTTATTAATTTTAAAAAGAAATTTTTTTATAATATGAATTTAATTTAAGTAGTTTAATAAAAATATTGATTTGTGATATCAAAAATATAAGTTTAAAACTTATCTTAAATCATTAATGTAATTTCTATTTGTATTATTAGTTCAGTAAGATTATTTATTATTAGAATAAGATTATTTTTTTTTAGTTTAAAGTTTTTATTATTAGATTTAACAGTATTTCTTGAATGAGAATTATTAAATTTAAATTCAAGTTCTATTGTAATAGGAATTTTATTAGATTGAATATCTTTAATATTTATAAGTTTTGTTTTATATATTTCTTCAATAGTTATCTTTTATAGAAATCAATATATAGAAGGAGATTTAAATATTAATCGATTTATTATTTTAGTTTTAATATTTGTATTTTCTATAATATTATTAATTATTAGACCAAATTTAATTTCAATTTTATTAGGTTGGGATGGTTTAGGTTTAGTTTCTTATTGTTTAGTAATTTATTATCAAAATATTAAATCTTATAATGCTGGAATATTAACTGCTTTAATAAATCGAGTAGGTGATGTTATATTATTAGTTGCTATTTCATGAATATTAAATTATGGAAGATGAAATTATATTTTTTATTTAGAATTTATAAAAAATGATTTTTATATACAAATTATTGGTTTATTAATTATAGTAGCAGCAATAACAAAAAGAGCTCAAATTCCATTTTCTTCATGATTACCTGCAGCAATAGCAGCACCAACTCCTGTTTCTGCTTTAGTACATTCTTCAACATTAGTAACAGCAGGTATTTATTTATTAATTCGATTTAATGTAATTTTAAATGAAACTTTAAGAATATTTTTATTATTAATTGCTACTTTAACTATATTTATAGCTGGATTAGGGGCAAATTATGAATTTGATTTAAAAAAAATTATTGCTTTATCAACATTAAGTCAATTAGGATTAATAATAAGAATTTTATCAATAGGAAATTATAAATTAGCATTTTTTCATTTATTAACTCATGCATTATTTAAGGCTTTATTATTTATATGTGCTGGGGCTATTATTCATAATTTGAAGGATATACAAGATATTCGATTTATAGGAAATTTAATAATTTATATACCTTTAACTTGTATCTGTATAAATATTGCTAATTTAGCTTTATGTGGTATACCTTTTTTAGCAGGTTTTTATTCAAAAGATTTAATTTTGGAAATTGTTTGTATAAATTATATTAATATATTAATTTTTTTTTTATTTTTTATTTCTACAGGTTTAACAGTTTGTTATTCTTTACGTTTAACTTATTATTCTATTATTGGTGATTTTAATTTTTATTCTTTTCATTCTTTAAATGATGAAGGTTGAATTATATTAAAAAGTATATTAATAATAGTAATTTCAGTAGTTTTTATAGGAAGTATTTTAAGATGATTAATTTTTCCAACTCCAATTATAATTTGTTTACCAATTGAGTTAAAAACTTTGGCTATAATAGTTAGAATTATTGGTGCTTGATTAGGTTATGAAATATCTAAATTTTCAGTAAGTTGATTAAGTAATTCTTTAAAATTTTATCATTATAGATATTTTTTTGGTTATATATGATTTATACCTAATATTTCAACTTTTTCAATAAATTATATACCATTAATTTTAAGTTATAATTTATATAAGAATTTTGATCAAGGATGAAATGAATATTTTGGAGGTCAAGGTATATATTTTAATATAAAAAAAAATTCATTAATTTTTCAATTTTTACAAAATAATAATATAAAAATTTATTTAATTTTAATTATTTTATGAATAATAATATTATTATTTTTAATGTTTATTTACTTAAATAGCTTATATTTAGAGTATAATATTGAAGATATTATGGAAATTATTTTTAATTTTTAAGTATTTATAAAAATTAATAATTTTATTTTTACAATGAAAATGTAATGTTTTATTTTAAACTATATAAATTAGAAATATAAACGGAATTTAACCGCTAAAGAAAAAGTTAGCAGCTTTTTTTTGATCATCATATTTCTTTAATTGGAATAAAATTCAATGATATTATTAACAGTAATATGCCTCTTTTTGGCTTCAATTAATTTAAATAAGGGTAATTAAATTACCAAAATTTTAGGTCGAAACTAAATGTAAAATTTTACTTCTTATTTTAAGATAAGTTGATATTTCAACATCTTTTGAGTGCAATTCAAATATTATTATTAAATATTATCCTTAATTAATTCAATTTAAAGCTCCTTGATTTCATTCATGATAGAGACCAATTAATAAAATTAATAAAAAAAAAAATCTTACTATTATTCATGATGTTAGATTAGAAATTTTTATAATTATAATTATTGGTAATAATAAAGCAATTTCTACATCAAAAATTAAAAAAATTACTGCAATTAAAAAAAATTGAATACTAAATGGTAAACGAGCTGAATTTTTTGGATCAAAACCACATTCAAAAGGAGAATTTTTTTCTCGATCTATAAAAGTTTTTTTAGATAAAATATTAGCAATTAATATAACTAATATTGAGATAATTATGATTAAAGAACTAATTAATAAAATAATAAAAATTATTTATACTAAAAATAATTAGACCATTTGATTGGAAGTCAAATATACTTTTTATACTATATAAATATTATCTACCTCATCAATAAATTGAAATATATAAAAATAATCATACTACATCAACAAAATGTCAATATCAAGCTGCAGCTTCAAAACCAAAGTGATGAATTGAAGAAAAATGATTTAAATAATGTCGAATAAGACAAATTAATAAAAATGTAGTTCCAATAATTACATGTAGTCCATGAAATCCAGTTGCTATAAAAAAGGATGATCCATAGACTGAATCAGCAATTGTAAATGGAGCTTCAATATATTCAAATCCTTGAAGAATAGTAAAATAAATTCCTAATAATACAGTAAATGTTAATCTTTGTAAAGCTTGTGTGTAATTATTTTCTATTAATCTATGATGTGCTCATGTAACAGTTACTCCTGAAGTTAATAAAATTAAAGTATTTAATAATGGAATTTGTAATGGATTAAAAGGTTTAATTCCAATTGGAGGTCATATATTTCCTAATTCAATAGTTGGAGAAAGACTAGAATGAAAAAATCCTCAAAAAAATGAGATAAAAAAGAAAATTTCTGAAATAATAAATAAGATTATTCCTCAACGTAATCCTATTGTAACAACATATGTATGTAATCCTTGAAATGTAGCTTCTCGAGTTACATCTCGTCATCATTGAATTATAGTTAATAAAGTTAATAAAATTCCAATAATTAATAAGTTTCTATTAAATTGATGGAATCATTTTACTAATCCTGATACTAAAATTATTGCACCTAATGCTCCAGTTAAAGGTCATGGTCTGTAATCAACTAAATGAAAAGGATGATTTGAATGTGTTGACATTAAATTTAAATTACTTCTCTAGAATATAAAGTTCTTAAAATAGCAAATACATATGATTGAATAATTGATACAGCAAATTCTAAAGTTAATAATAGTAATTGAATTAGAATTAATAATGAAATTAGAGAAGAATTTATTATTGGTCCTGTATTTCCTAATAATGTTAATAGTAAATGTCCAGCAATTATATTTGCTGCTAGTCGAACAGCTAAAGTACCTGGTCGAATTATATTTCTAATTGATTCAATACATACTATAAAAGGTATTAATACAGGAGGTGTACCTTGGGGAACTAAATGAGCAAATATATATTGTGTATTATTAATTCATCCAAATAATATAAAACTTAATCATAAAGGTAAAGCTAAAGATAATGTTATTGATATATGTCTTGAACTTGTATAAATATAAGGAAATAATCCTATAAAATTATTAAATAAAATTAAAGAAAATAAAGAAATAAAAATTAATGTTCTTCCTTTTTGATTATAAGGACCTAATAAAGTTTTAAATTCTTTATGTAAAGTTATTAAAATATTAATTCAAATAATATTAAAACGTGAAGGAATAAATCAATAAGTTATAGGAATTAATAATAAACCTAAAATTGTTCTTATTCAATTTAATGATAAATTTAAAATATTTGTTGAAGGATCAAAAGAAGAAAATAAATTTGTTATCATTTTCACTCTAAAGTTTTATTTATATAATTTTTAAGAAAGTAATTTTTATTTTTAATTAAAAATATATAATAATTTAAAAAATTAAATAATAGAAAAATTATAGTAAATAATAAATATAAAATTAATCAATTTATTGGTGCTATTTGTGGAATTAAAGAATATTAATTAATTAATAATTTCAGTTTGACATTCTAATGTTATAGATTTAACTAATTCTTTTCATTAGAAGTATTTGTTAATTTACTATAATTTGGTTTAAGAGACCAATACTTACTTTCAGTCATCTAATGAATTAGAATTATGAAGCTGATGAAATTCAGTTAATAAAAATATTTGTTGGTACTCTTTCAATTACAATTGGTATAAAACTATGGTTGGCTCCACAAATTTCTGAACATTGACCATAAAATAATCCTGATCGATTTATAAAAAAATTAGTTTGATTTAATCGTCCTGGAGTTGCATCAATTTTAACTCCTAAAGCAGGAATAGTTCAGGAATGAATTACATCTATTGCTGTGACTAAAATACGAATTTGAGTATTAAAAGGTAATATAATTCGATTATCAACATCTAATAATCGAAATTCATTATTTTTTAGTTCATTAGTAGGAGTTATATATGAATCAAATTCTAATATTTTAAAATCTGAATATTCATATCTTCAATATCATTGATGTCCAATAGATTTTAATGTTATTAAAGGATTACTAATTTCATCTAATAAATATAATAATCGTAATGAAGGTAATGCAATAAATACTAAAGTAATTGCAGGTAGGATTGTTCAAATAACTTCAATTATTTGACCTTCTAATAAATATCGATTAATATATTTATTATAAAATAATGTTGTTATTAAATAACCTACTAAGATTGTAATTATTATTAAGATTATTAAAGTATGATCATGAAAAAATATTAATTGTTCTATAAGAGGAGATGAACTATCTTGTAAATTTAAATTCGATCATGTTGCCATTTTCTAACAAAAGTAACAACTTTATATATGAAGCTTAAATTCATTACACTAATCTGCCATATTAGAAATTAATTTGATAATATTGGAAGTTCGGAATATCTATGTTCTGCTGGCGGATAGTTTTGAAATCATTCAATAGAAGTTGATATTTGATTTGAAAAAATAACTAATCGTTGAGAGATAAATCTTTCTCAAATAATATAAATTAATAATAAAATTCCAATAAATGAAATTGTTGATCCAATAGAAGATATAATATTTCATGAAGTATAAGCATCTGGATAATCTGAATAACGACGTGGTATACCTGCTAATCCTAAAAAATGTTGAGGGAAAAATGTTAAATTTACTCCAATAAATATTACAATAAATTGAATTTTTAATAATTTATTATTTATACATAATCCAGTAAATAATGGAAATCATTGAATAAATCCTGCTATAATAGCAAATACAGCTCCTATAGATAAAACATAATGAAAATGAGCTACAACATAATAAGTATCATGTAAAACAATATCAATAGATGAATTAGCTAAAACAACTCCAGTTAAACCTCCTACAGTAAATAAAAATACAAATCCTAAAGCTCATAATAATGAAGGACTATAAGATAATTGAGCACCATGTAAAGTTGCTAATCATGAGAAAATTTTAATTCCTGTTGGAACAGCAATAATTATAGTTGCTGAAGTAAAATAAGCTCGTGTATCAACATCTATTCCAACTGTAAATATATGATGTGCTCATACAACAAATCCAAGTAAACCAATTGCAAGTATAGCATAAATTATTCCTAAAGATCCAAAGGTTTCCTTTTTACCTCTTTCTTGACTAATAATATGAGAAATTATTCCAAATCCTGGTAAAATTAAGATATAAACTTCAGGATGTCCAAAAAATCAAAATAAATGTTGATATAAAATAGGATCTCCTCCTCCAGCTGGATCAAAAAAAGAAGTATTTAAATTTCGATCTGTTAATAATATAGTAATTGCTCCTGCTAATACAGGTAATGATAAAAGTAAAAGTAAAGCAGTAATTCCTACTGATCAAACAAATAATGGTATTCGATCAAATGTTATTCCTACTGATCGTATATTAATAATTGTTGTAATAAAATTTACAGCTCCTAAAATTGATGATACTCCGGCTAAATGAAGACTAAAAATAGCTAAATCTACAGATGCTCCTCCATGGGCAATATTAGATGATAAGGGAGGGTAAACTGTTCATCCTGTGCCTGCTCCTTTTTCGACTATACTACTTATTAATAGCAAAGTTAGTGAAGGAGGAAGTAATCAAAATCTTATATTATTTATACGAGGAAAAGCTATATCTGGTGCTCCTAATATTAAAGGAACTAATCAATTTCCAAATCCTCCAATTATAATAGGTATAACTATAAAAAAAATTATAATAAAAGCATGTGCAGTAACAATAACATTATAAATTTGATCATCTCCAATCAATGCTCCAGGAGTTCCTAATTCAGCTCGAATTAATATGCTTAAAGAAGTTCCTACTATTCCTGCTCATGCTCCAAAAATAAAATATAATGTTCCAATATCTTTATGGTTTGTTGAAAATAATCATTGTCGCGGTAAAATGGCTGAGATATTAGGTAATAAACTGTAAATTTATTTAGGAAATTTAAATTTCTTTTACCAAAAATTTTATAGTTTAATAAAAATATTAAATTGCAAATTTAAAGATAGAAATTAATTTCTTAAAATTTACATATTTTGTAAAAATTTAATTAGCCTAAGGCTTAAAAACTAGTAATTTTATTTACAGCTTTGAAGGCTATTAGTTTGGGTTTAACTTAAATCCTTTATAAATTTAAAAAGATTGTAAATAAAATTAAACCATTAATTGAAATAAAAGATAAAATTATTATTGAAATATTAATTTTAATATTATTATTTATTAAAATATTAAAATTTAATTCATTATGAGATAAAATTAATCTTGTATATGAAATTCGTAAATAATAAAATAATGTAATTAAAGTTATTATAATTATAAATAATAAAAGATATAAGTAATTATTTCTTAAGTGTTGAATAATTATTCATTTTGGAAAAAATCCTAAAAATGGAGGTAATCCTCCTAATGATAATAAATTTAATAAAAATCTAAATTTAATTAATAAGTTTTTATTTATAAAAGTATATATTTGTTTTATATAAAAAATTTTAAATATATTAAATATATAAATTAATCTTATTGAAATAAAAGTATATATAAGAAAATAAATTAATCAAATTGTATTTCTATTTAAAAATGATCTTAGTATTCATCCTAAATGATTAATAGATGAATAAGCTATAATTTTTCGTAATCTAGTTTGATTTAAACCTCCTAATCTTCCTACTAATGTTGATAATAAAATAATTAAAATAATATAATTTTGAAATTTAATTGTATAAGATAATAATATTATTGGTGCAATTTTTTGTCAAGTTATTAAAACTAAACTATTAATTCAATTTATTCCTTCAATAATTTCAGGAAATCAAAAATGAAAAGGGGCAGCTCCCATTTTTAATAATAAAGAAGAATTAATTAATATTACCAAAAATATATTAACATATAATATATTTCTAATTAAATTATTTATTATTATTGTTATTAAAATTGAAAATAAAAAAATTGTTGAGGCTATAGCTTGTACTAAAAAATATTTAATAGAAGATTCAGATGAATAAGGATTATTTTTTTTTTTTAATAAAGGAATAAATGATAATAAATTAATTTCTAAACCTATTCAAGTTCCTAATCATGTATAAGATGAAATAGAAATTATAGTTCCTATAAATAATGTAGTAATGAAAATTAATTTATAAATATTAGTTATTAAAAAGAAAAGGATTAAAACCTTTATATTTGGGGTATGAACCCAATAGCTTTATTAGCTTATCTTTTTTTTACATTTTAGTATATGATGTATAAAAGTTTTTGATACTTTTGGAAATAGTTTAATTCTATTAAATGTAAATTAATGAAGGTAAAATTTTACATAATTTATTCTATCAAAATAACCCTTTTATTCAGGCACTTCATTTTAAACTTTATTTATTAAATTATTTAATAAAAATAAATTTTTTATTTCTTTATAAAATTTATTTATTTTAATAAAAATTTATAATGTAGTATTTACTAAAAAAAACTCTAAAATAGATACAAATTTTTGTTATAAAGATGTATTTTTCGTAGAAAAAGTTGAAAAAAAAATCGAATTTTCAAAAAAAAAACACAAAATTTCGATTTTTGGCGGTTAATTTTTGAAAATATTTTGATATTCTCATCTATTTTTTTTTTATGTTTTTCAATAAAAATTTAATATACAATAATATATATTAATTTATATATTAATAAATATTTAATATATATATATATATTTACTAAAGTGTTATGTATTTTCACGTATATATATATATATATATTAATAATTGTTAAATTAATATATAGTAATTTATAAATATACAGAAATATTTATAAATCCCGTAGTGATTTTAAAATATATATACATCTTATAGATAATAAGATTTTACTTCAGAAGATCTATACAAAAGAATAATCAAAATTTATTACTGTCGGTAAAATATTTAGGGAATATAAATAAACAAGTAATTTATCTAAATAATTTAATTATAATTAATGATTTTTATATAAATATTCATTTTATTATATTAAAATAAAATAATTTTAATTATTACAATAATTTACAAAATTATTATAATAATTAAAATTATTTATATATATTAATAAATTTATTATATATATGATTATATAAACATTTATTAATATATAAATATT